GCGTGCAATCATTGAATCCGAATTGTGGATTTTGTTCAATAGGTTAAGGAATTGCACAAACAATGCTTGCATTTTCATCGCCAATCGCCTTAGAAAAATAACGAAATAGATCTGGGCAAGCATGATAACCAGCTCGCTTTCTTTCTTTCGTAGCAAAAATACATAACATAGCAGAATCATTATTACGAGACCAAAAATGAGTACCATGACTAGGAATTTGCTTTGGATCATAGTAATCCTCCCCTTTTTTAAGTTTTATGAGTAGCGCCACTACTCCAAAAATTAATGATATTTGGAATATATATATAACCAAAAAATGACAGTATTGTCAAGCGTACGATCTAACCAGAATCTTTTTTCCATGTATTCGAATTCTTTCTATTCTATCTATTATATTCTATTTATTTCGAATATTTTTTCTATTTCTTTCTATACATACGGAAATTCGCAGATAGATTATCGATCTGACGCAGTGGAATGAATAGCCACTGTCTATTTTTCCTCCTTTCTTATAAGTGGAATCGTTTTCTATACGATATATATTAACTCGATTATCTCAGTCATTTTTTTGATGACTTTTTTTTGTTCGATTCGCTGCCATTCCAGTCGAATAAGTGAAATAGAGAATAAGTGAAATAGATAAAGGTTGATCTATTTCACTTATTTTCATTTTCATCTTCGTCATCAGATTCAAAAAAGTTCTTTCTTACCCAAATGATTATGATCAATATGAATTCCAACAACTTCATGAAGAAAATCATGAAGAAAATGTGCCCAACTAACCAACCAGCCAAACTACTTCTTACAAATAAGATCCTCTTTTCGTTGTCGTTGTTATAGCGAGAGAGACAAAAGTTGACTAATCCGGGGATCATTGAATCAGGTTCAAGGTACGGGTTGCATAATTGCACAAAGAAATTAATAATAAATTCCAATTGAAGGCGGAGCACGTACTTTCTTTTAGTGATAAGATCGTGAGGATCCAAAAAGCGCCTGTTGCGCAAAGTTTTTCGACTAGTCCAGAAGAGTTGAACGAAGAATGAGCCTAGAAATAGCATAATGATGCTATGAGGTTGAACCAATCCTTCATGGAGCGGCCTATTGTAGATCGATGTGAACATCACGAACTGTCCCGTAACAAAACCAGTCATTGCTGCTACCCGTCTCTGGTTGTCTTTTATGAAGAACTGTTTGTCTTTTATGAAGAAACTGGCTACAACGAAGAAATAGCCGAGACCTACGGTGGCTGTGGTCATAAATCCACAAAAGAGTCCACCTCCAATCACTGAATTGAGTATTTTGTTCACTAGCAAGAGTAAAAATTCTTTCATTTTCATAGGAATCCTCCTTATTGAATCAAGTTTTATGAGTAGCGCCACTACTCCAAAAATTAATAATATTTGGAATATATATATAACCAAAAAATGGCAGTATTGTCAAGCGGACGATCTAGCCAGAATCTTTTTTCCATGTATTTGAATTCTTTCTATTCTATCTATTATATTCTATTTATTTCGAATATTTTTTCTATTTCTTTCTATACGGAAATTCGCAGATAGATTATCGATCTGACGCAGTCGAATGAATAGCCACTGTCTATTTTTCCTCCTTTCTTATAAGTGGAATCGTTTTCTATACGATATATATTAACTCGATTATCTCAGTCATTTTTTTGATGACTTTTTTTTGTTCGATTCGCTGCCATTCCAGTCGAATAAGTGAAATAGAGAATAAGTGAAATAGATAAAGGTTGATCTATTTCACTTATTTTCATTTTCATCTTCGTCATCAGATTCAAAAAAGTTCTTTCTTACCCAAATGATTATGATCAATATGAATTCCAACAACTTCATGAAGAAAATCATGAAGAAAATGTGCCCAATTAACCAACCAGCCAAACTACTTCTTACAAATAAGATCTTCTTTTCGTTGTCGTTGTTATAGCGAGAGAGACAAAAGTTGACTAATCCGGGGATCATTGAATCAGGTTTAAGGTACGGGTTGTATAATTGCACAAAGAAATTCATCATAAATTCCAATTGAAGGAAGAAGAGGCGCTTTACCACACGCCTTCGTTTACTTACCACGGGCTTTCTTTTATCGTTAAGATCCAAAAGCGGCCAGTTGCGCAAAGTTGTTAGACTGGTCCATAAGAGCTGAACCAAGAAAAATGCCAGAAAGAACAAGAACATTTTTATGCGATGAGGTTGAACCAATCCTTCATAGAGCGGCCTATTATAGACCGATGTGAACATCACGAACTGTCCCGTAACAAAACCAGCCATTGCTGCTACCCGTCTCCGGTTGTCTTTTATCAAGAAGCTGGGTACAACCAAAAAATAGCAGTTCATACCTACGGCGCGTGTGGTCATAAATCCACAAAAGAGTCCGGCTCCAATCACTGAATTGAGTATTTTGTTCACTAGGAACAGTAAAAATGCTTTCATTTGCATATGGAATCTCCTTAATATTGGAGGTTCGTGCAGATAGATGCCTTTAT